TTTTTCTTGGGGAGATCCAAATTTAATGAGATTCGGAAAAGAGGCTTCGTTTAATTTAAATTAAATAACTAATTCTCTTTTGCTGAAGAAGATAGATACGGATCAAAAAAAAACACTCAAATCATAACAGAAAAATGCATTGTGGAAGAATCGATAGTTTCTTTTTTAATTCGGTAAAATATAACAAGAAAAAGAATGTAAATAGCCTTTCTTCTTTTTGTTGTTGCTTGAATATAAAATATTCAATTGAATATAATAATATAATAAAAAAAGTCTTTTTGTTTTCAAATCTGATATCAGATAAATCATTATTTATCTATAATTCGTTGGAACAGAAAAAAGGAGCCCGGCTAGGTACTGACCAGGCCGGGCCATGAGAATAAGAAGGGCCTTTCGAACAAAATCAACACAAAGAGGTCTTGCTTATTTTTTTTTTAGTTCGATTGTTGGCACGGTCGAGCCCATCTTTTAGATAAAGGAAATTCCTGATTTGTGGATCTCTCTCTCTCTATGTGGATCTCTCTCTCTCTATATATATAATAGAATAGAGAAAGAAGAGAGAGAAAGAAGAAAGAAGAGAGAGAAAGAAAGACTCCTTACATTATGTGTAATGTAGTAATTATCTTTTTCAATTGGGAGAGATGGCTGAGTGGACTAAAGCGTCGGATTGCTAATCCGTTGTACGAGTTATTCGTACCGAGGGTTCGAATCCCTCTCTTTCCGTTTCCGTTGATGACTTGATTTATTTTTTTTTCAAATTTTGAAAATCTTAGTGAAACGCGTGGAATAGATAAAATCCTAAGAAAATTTGAAAATTAACCAAGGAAAACCCTTTGTATTTTATTCTTCACGTCCAGGATTACGCCCCGGATCATTAGATAGGAATCCAAAGATAAATAGAGAAACAAAAAATATCACTACGGTATAAACGAAGAGTTTCAGAGTAAGCATTACAGAATCTCCAAGATGATTTTTTGGAAAAAAAAAAGAGAATAGATCTTCCATTTTTCTACCACATATCCTATTTTGACACCAAGAAATGAGGTTTTTTTTCTAGAAATGCATTGTCCAAATTCATTTGTTTTTCATTAACAAAAATTTGCGTTTATATCCAAATTAGATATTGTGGGAGACCCTAATAGGGTTAGGGTCTTTCACTGGAAAAGGGTCAAAAATAAAATGAGGAAATGGGGGTAAGCCTGATTTATATTTATGGCGACTATCCACGAATTTCAGTGTGCGAATCGAGGGTTCATACTCTAAAACCTATCTGATTTTATCAATTGTTAGCATTTTTTCTCGAGGAAATCGTGCATTTTCTAGGATATTATTATTCAGGATCTCATCGAAAACTTACAGCAGCTTGCCAAACAAAAGCTAAGAGAAAAAAAAGCACAGGTATGACTGGCATAACATCTACGATTGGATTCAAAAAAGCATAGGCTTCGGGCAATTTGCCGAAGAAAAAACTACTCGAATAAAGGGGAGAATTAATACAAATACAGATCAAACTAACGATATTAAGCATAACAGACATTTTGTTCTTGGAGATAATTGCATTTTGATTGAGTTTTTGATATAAGGAAAAAGAAAGAAAGTAAGTAAGGTACACAAAAAATCCTTCTTTTTCTTTGAATCCACCCAATCAAAAATCCTCCAATTCTCAAAGGAGAATAGAAGAAATCATACTTTCATACAATATCTTAATTGAATTCTATGTAATGATCAATAAATTAAGTTCAATTCTATATCTATATGTATCAAAATCCTAGTACCAATCTATTCTATAGATATTTGGACTGGAGTTGACAAACAACCAATACCAATATTATTGTTTCTTAGTGTCGATTAGAAATCGAAATGGGGCGTGGCCAAGTGGTAAGGCAACGGGTTTTGGTCCCGCTATTCGGAGGTTCGAATCCTTCCGTCCCAGGGCAGATCCATTTTTGATGCTCCATTATTCCCATAGAAAGAAGTAGGGGAGTGGATAGGAGTTAATCCATATTAATTTAAACATCTGTGTCTGTTCGAATTTCATTAACAAATGATCAAGTTCCATATTATATAGAAATATGTTATGGAGCCAATGTTTTTTCTTTGAATCTCATTTGATTTAGGTATTTCGTGTTTGTTTGACTCTAATGAAAAATTGGAAATCGATGTAACAATTGAGGCAGGGGTGATTTATCCTATCCCTTTTATTCATATTCACTTTATGACAAGAGTCGATTATTGAAATATTACTCAACCCCATGTTAAACCAAATACATATCAATCATATAATATAATCATATAAAATGAGGAAATGTTTAGCTTATATGGTGTATGTATCGTTATGGTGTATGTATCGTTCTATTTCAATGACAATAATTTTTGGGTTTTTGTGAAAAAGATTTGTAATCCTTCAATTTTTGAAACTGAAATTATAGATATTCTATATTATAGAATATCTATAACAGTGACAACTGTTCAGTCTATCTGATAGATACGAAAACCCTTCCCTATTTTTTTCGATTTTGATTTTCGTAATCAGATGAAAAGAATAAAGATTCAAATCTTAACTTACATCATTTTTTTATACATCTCATGAAAAAAAAATGGATTTCTTTCTTCTTTTCTTTGATCTATTTAAAATAGAAATTTTCAATTAAATCAAATTTAATAATGATGTCTAAATAGGAAACTTTTTCAATTTCAATTAGAAAGATTTTTTTTTTTTTAATATTTTTAATGATTCCTTGTACGTGGAATCTTTGAAAAAGTAGGAAATCGTTTAATCTATCCTATTGAGTCACTTGAAGATGCAGATTCAAAAAGTTATTCGTTTCTCTATTTCTTTACTATTATATATATATTATTTATATATTATTATATTATTTAATTATATTATTTATGTATGTTTATGTTCAAAAATATGTTAAAAATGCTGCCTTGCTAAGACTTTTTCAGAAAAATCGTTCCACATATCATATATTCATATATAGAAGAAAAAGTCTAGATTACGATGTCTATGGACAGCTGAACCAATGACTATTCATGATTCCATAATTGAATCAATTCCATACCGGTTCCAAATTAGAGGAATGTTATGGTAAAACTTCGTTTGAAACGATGTGGTAGAAAGCAACGTGCGACTTGAAGGACACGATCCGTTGTGGATTTTTACATCCACCATTTTCGATTTGTCTAGGAATGAGGGTGCTCTTGGCTCGACATTGTTTGTTCTGTTACACCTGAACCCTTCGTTTTTTGTTGGGTTGTAAATAGTCCACGATGGAGCTCGAATAGAAAGTATTAATTCATTTCTCGGGGGCAAGGATCTAGGGTTAATGCCAATCAATTGGAACAACTTCGTAAATATATGGAACATATATAGAAATCGAAAGGATCCAATTCGAGCAAGTTTCCAATTCAAAAGCAAAACTAGTTGAAATTGATCCAAATTTTTCGATTCAAAGTGTATCACGCAGGAATCAACTGTCCATAGGATTCTTTGATAGAAAGAAATCAAAAAAGGGTATGTTGCTGCCATTTTGAAAGGATTAAGAAGCACCGAAGTAATGTCTAAACCCAATGATTAAAAATAAGGATAAAGGATCTAAGAACAAGGAAACACCTTTTTAATTGTCTCGATAGTCTCAATAACTGGATCAGACTAAAGAATCCAAATAGAATTTGAAATAGTTTAAACGAGACAAACAAAAGGGAGTAAAGACTACTCAATAAATGAAATTGACTAAAGATTTTTCCTTTGAGCTATTTGAGAGTTATCTAACTTGAGTTATGAGTACGAATGGTTTCTTTTTCATTTTCAGGAAGAAAAAAAGACTGAAATCATAGTCTAATTGATTTTATAGGCCCATTTGTCATTTAATTTATTAGAATTGCATACATAGACAAAACTTCGAATCAAATCATTTTTTCTTGAGCCGTACGAGGAGAAAACTTCCTATACGGTTCTAGGGGGGGTATTGTTCATCTACATCTATCCCAATGAGCCGTCTATCGAATCGTTGCAATTGATGTTCGATCCCGAAGAGAAGGAAAAGATCTTAGAAAAGTGGGCTTTTATGATCCAATGAAGAATCAAACTTATTTAAACGTTCCTGTTATTCTATATTTCCTTGAAAAAGGTGCTCAACCCACAGGAACTGTTCAGAATCTTTTAAAGAAAGCGGAAGTTTTTAAGGAACTTCCGTCTAATCAAATGAAATTCAATTAAAGAAATACCGGGGGGGGGGTAGCGACTTGTATATAACTTTGTCTAATTTTTCTCTACTTGTTTTTTTTGACCCCCCCCCCTTTTTTTTTCTGCTGTATTCGTATTTATTTATCATTGTTTCCGTCGAATCCGATGGTCTAGAACGACAAAACCTTAGTTTATTGATCTTATAAGTATAAAATTCGGACATTTCCTTTAATTGTGTGGTTTTCATTGGAACTCGACTAACCAACAAGGAATCCACTTTGCTTATTCCACTTAGATTGATGAAATACATTATGGACTAAAAAATCCGATATTTTTTTTGAATTCTTCCGTTTATACTTTTTCTATCTATGTAGATTAGATATGTTTTGAATATTATTGCATTGTTAAATTGAAATTCAAAGAATTTCAAAAAAGATTTCAATGCAATTTCTTTTTTCCACTGTATTCTTTTCTCAACATTTATATTGACAACAGTGTATTGAACAAATATAATTCATCGTGATAAGTGAACCGGGTCTATTTATTTTTGTCCCATAGTTTTTTTACTTTATCTTATTCAAATGATGCTTTCTTTGATACAAGAGGTTTTTTTCATTGAAAAAAAAGGTAGATAACATAAGAGATGCTCTATCAATTTTGACAATTCTGTATATTTTTTTCTTTTATCTGATAATTTCTTGTATTTTCATCTAATCAATTCATTTTTATGTTTCGAATCCATTAGAAAATCTGTTTTTTTTTTTAGATTTGTTAGCTCAATGGTTTGATTAGCTCGTATAATCTCTTTTCT